TCAACAGGAATCGCACAAGGGTAGATTGATAGAAACCTCTGGGAAAATACCCACCAGTACCCGTAACCCAGCAAAGAAAGTACATTACATAGTCCGTTTTAGGGATTGGCGACTTACCCATTCAGTGACTTTGGCGCTGGACGTTCTCAAAATGGGTACTATCGGGTCGGGTGAATTAGAGAATAGACAGACGTCTGTTGGCATTCCAGCCTTCCTTCTCCTTTGCCTATCCGAAAGAGGATCGTACCTCTTGGTCGTGAATAGGACGAACCCGCCTCCGTGGATATCTTTGCTTCGGAACAAAACAATTAGAATTAGGCTCGGTCAACTGGAATGATCCATATGGGAGATCTTCCAATTGAGAAGATCCATCGACCTGAGACGAAGAGAAAGGTCTATCTATTTTCTTTAGTTATTCAATTAAACCAATGATTCGTTATTGGAGCAGATAGCAACAACCATTTCAGCGGACATGCGTATTTTCCGATGGATTTACATGGTTTCGTTAGTAGAGATTGTTTGATGTAGCGAGTAATAGGCTCTTTCGCCGTTCAAGAATTCTTGTTTAGGCAGTTCATATCATCCACACATAATGATCTAAGATTTCAATTCTTCCATGTTTCAGCAGTAGCATATTGTTCCATGGAGCTAAGGCCAAAAAGATGGAAGAAACAAGTGTTTCCACGACTCTACCATCCGGCCAATTCTGTTCCACTAAATCCCCTTTTCATGGGCACATATCTTTACGGCTAAGGAATGGGGAATCTTTCTCCTGTTACATGAATCAAATGTTTCATTTCATCCGGGAAAAGCCATCTCTTTCTCAACAATGTCTTTGTCATTTGATCCAATAGTGTTCCGTTAGATAGGAACAGATTTGATAAATACTGATAACTCTCGGATAGAGTATTAGAACGGAAGGATCCATTAGATAATGAACTATTGGTTCTAAACCATCTCTGGCGATGAATCAACAATTCGAAGTGCTTTTCTTGCGTATTCTTTATGAACCAGCGTTTATATATAGATGTAGGAGGATTTGTTTGGGAAGCAATAAGCCCCTTTGACATCTCCTCATCTGCAAAGAATTCTCGACGTGAAAACACAGAGACAAAGGGCTGATCTTTGAATAGGGAAAGGAATGGATCCGCAGGGTCCCAAATGAATTGGCTTGTTCGAAAAAAGCCTTGTTCTTTGGAAGATCTATCTCGTGTCTGGTACTGCATGGTTCCACTCTGTAAGAACTCCGAATCATTCTCTTGAAGCTCATCCTCTTTATGATAAATGATCCGTTTGCCCCGAAATGACCCAGCCCAATAGGGAAATCCCAATTCAGTGGGCCTTTCGATACAATCAAATAGATTGCCATAAGGGCGCCATATTCTAGGAGCCCAAACTATGTGATTGAATAAATCCTCCTCTATCTGTTGCGGATCGAGGGCCCCTTCTTCAAACTCCGATTCGTATTTTTCATATAGAAATCTCTGATCAACGATAGAACAAGATCCATTTTGCATCATATCTAACTGATTCCTTGGTTCGGAACGAAGAAGTAATGTCACTCGATTATTATCAAGCTGACTGCAATCTTTTTCTGTCCGTGAGGATCCCGCCAGAGCCAGAGCGCCTTCTACTTCTACTTCTAATAGTAATAATAGTAATAGGCCATGAACTAGATCAGAATCATTCTCAACGAATCCATAAGAAGTGATCCAATTTTTTTCATCGGGTCTGGATGAAGACCAAAGATCTTGAGCGACCGATCCGGCAGAACAACTCAAAAGATAAAGAAGTATCGTTAATTTCTTCATGCTCGTTCCAAGTTCGAAGTACCATTTGTACAAATAAGAATCCCCTCCCTTACATGATTTCTTCTTCATATAGATAGATATAGGATCTATGGGGCAATTACTTAGAAGTACATTTTGTGCAACAGCCCTTCCTATCTGATAGAAAAGGATCCCATGATCCTGAACTGATCTTATCTGGGATCGAAAATGCCAAGTTTTTCTATGAAGAGCCGATCTAATTGTATTAGTTTCTATAATGGATTTCTTCTGTGTAATACTAATTGATAGGGCCTCATTGATAAGTGCTACAAGATCTCGTGCATTGGAACCCATGGTTATGGACCCGAATCCAGTAGTATGGAACATCTTCTTTTCCAAGTGAAATCCCCTAGTATATGAAAGAATGAAAAAGTGCTTTCGTTGTTGTGGAAGAAGAAGCCTTCGTATCTTAATGCATGTATTTAATTTATTCGGAGCTATTAGAGCGGGATCCACTTTTTGGGGAATATGAGTCGAAGCAATAACAAGAATCTTTCCAGTGGAACATCTTTCACTGGAGAGATAGTTCTCTAATAGACCGAGGGATAAGTAATTCGACTCATTCACATGCAGATCATGAATGTTTGGAATCCATATTATGCAAGGAGACATTGCTTTTGCTAATTCGAATTGAAGGGTGATCTCAAATCGGTCTATTTTCGGCGTCATAT